CTATAGTTAGTTATAGGAGAGTAGTAAAAAAGGGGCTAATCAGTTAGTTCTTTCATCACCCCAAACATAGCAATATTAGCACTAATTGTACGTAAATGTAATTCATTATTCAAACAACTATTCAGAGTTCCTAGAGCTCCTTGTAAAGCTTGTTGGAAAACCCGTTGCCGGACTTGATTAATCACTCTTTCTTGTTCAAAAAGAATGGTTTCGTTTTTGGAACTTTCTAATTTTTCCAAAAATCTATAAGTTGAATTAATCCAATTCAATTTGTCTCGTTCTATCTCAGAGTATCCATTTACTCGATACTGATCTGCCTCCATTTCCACTTTCCGTAAGCGGGTGTGGGCTTTTTCCAGCTGTTCAACAGCCCCCCTTCGCAATTCTTCTGAATTTCGAATAGTATTCAAGATCTTCTGTTTTCGATTATCTAATAAATCACTTAATGAAAGTAGATTATCTTTCCATTCATTTTCATTTCCAAAATTCCATAATCCCTTCCCGAACCAAACATGAATCTTTCGATTCATTTGGCTCTCATGCTCAATTACTTAATTGAGAGAGAATGAATTCCCATATATTATATACTTTTTCTATTTTTCACGTAATGAGCCTATCCTCTCCCCCTTTTATCTATTCCTATTTCAAAATATTGATCTCTGTTCATATTTCACAATATTGAAACTGATCAATAATCATAATCCAATACTCAAATATTCGGAGGATTCTTCTGACAAAAATATATCAAATATAGAAATATATCAAATCAAATATATATATTTGTTTGTATAATATAGAATTCAGAATTAATAGAAAATTTCTACTATTTAATATTGTAATTGTCAGCAAAGTTGTTTCTTTTTTTTCTTTCAAATCCAAAGAATTCTTCTCACTTTATACATAGGTCATCAATTCGGCATTGTAAAAAAGACCCAAATCATTTTATCGACATGAGTGTTTTATATCGAAAAAAATTCGAACTATTCGTTTTGATTTCTGTATTGTATAAAAAAAACTCTTTATAACCTATGTATTTATAAACTAAACATAGTAGTAGAAAGAGTACTATGCTGCATCTGAACTTCAAACAGTTTGGCTTTAACCATATTAATGGTCACAAATTATTGGTTAATAGAGAATCAAAGTCGATATACCAATGAATGAATCACGAAATGCTATGGTTCTTAAATATGATTTTTGAATTTATTCAGAAGTAATTCGCGGGATCATGCACTCTTTCCTAGTTCTAACAAAAAAAGTACAGCTGGGTGGATCCAGCCTATTCTTGAAATAAACAACTCGCACACACTCCCTTTCCAAAAAAGATCAATACACCAAGCACTACGCTTAGATTTATTGGATTTGTTGCTAAAATATCGGTATTTAACCCGAAACTCCCGGCGGATGGCCAGTGACCTAAGGAAACGAAAGAATCGGTTACATTTTTTTTCATATGATCTCCTATTTTCTTTTAGATGGACTAAAAAAAAAGAACTCTGTCCCTTTTTGTATTATATCACTTTCAACTCTTTTTTTATTTTTCCTGTATATTTATATATTGATTATTGATTTTTTATTTATTTTAGTATTTATTTTGTTAATTTTAATTTACCTATACAGAATCAAAAAAAGATTCTATTTCCATAGAAATGTATTTTTTTTTTTTCATTTCAATGAAAAAAAAATTCCCAAAAATAATGATCATTATTAGAATTAGGGACCAGGTCTCATGTCAATGGCGAAAAACCTCAGTTCTTGCAATACTCCTTAAATAAACATAAACTAAAAAGGCTTTCCTTTGAACTAAGATAAAGGGGGAAGGAAGAAAGCGAGTCAGTACGGTAATTCCTCATCCTCAAATTAATCCTTCCCATGTATTATTGTCCAACGAATAAGTAATTGTAGGAGTGAAATCTTGATATACTTTGAAAAAGCAAAGAGTAAGTCTTAATCCATAAAAAAAAATACAGAATTCTCATATTTATAGGACTAAACAAAGGGATTGGCAAATAAAAGGGCCAATGCTACAACCAGACCATAAATTGTTAAGGCTTCCATAAAAGCCAAACTAAGCAATAAAGTACCTCGTATTTTTCCCTCCGCCTCGGGCTGTCTTGCAATACCTTCTACAGCTTGGCCCGCAGCAGTGCCTTGACCAATCCCCGGTCCAATAGAAGCAAGTCCGACAGCTAACCCAGCAGCAATAACGGAAGCGGCAGAAATCAATGGATTCATGATAAGTTCCTCACACCAAAATAAAGAAATGGTTAATGATACAATCATCCAATGAGTTTTGAGTTAATTATTCCATCGCTAAGATTCAACCAGCTGAAGTAACTCAAAACTTGGAATTGAAAATTGAAGTAATAATATTGATTATTGAACTCTCAGAAAGAACTATTTCCATATCTCTTTTTTAGTTCCTATCCACAGGATTTTTGTGAATCCATACATACAACCTTTGTTCGTTCACTTCTGTTTTCCAACCCATTATTTGAATTTTTCATTATTTGTCTTTAGTTCATTTCATCTATTTATTGATTCAATTTCGAATCAAAGACGAAACAGAAGAACTCCTATTGGAATCCCTATCTAAATTCACAGCAGTCCGATGCGATGGATTAGATATATTTTGAGTTCATATATAACTAGTATATATCTACTATCACATATACGCGTCTTTCTTCCATAATGGAAACCGACTACTCTACTCCTATCTTAGATTCAATCGGATTCTAAAATTTTTCTTCAAAGGATGCGCAAGAGTTAGTGTATAGCCATTAACTTACATATACCTAATTCTAACCCTTTTCCTAAAAAATCACATTTTTTTGAATCTTGTTTTTTGTAAATTCGTCTCTTCCTTTTTTTTATCATTATCTCACATGGATCTAATCTAAATTAACGAATTCATTAGGCCGAATCATTGCATAGAAATAAAAAATAACAAACAGTAGTATTTAATTGAGCTAAGTTCATGCAATTTTTTATTTCTAAAAATTGGATTTGAGTCAATCATTGAATTGAATGAAATCGACTGAAATGGGAATCATTCTATAGAACAGCTTTTTTAAACTCACACGCCATAAATTGATATCAAAAAAATTCCTATTCAATATAGGACTCAAAATATTGAAATTGAATAAACAAAACAATTAATGTAAAGAGAGAGTTTTCATTGGAGGGAGATATGATATAAATAAATCAAAATGGACCAAATCCGGATTTTAGGAAAAAGATCTTTTCGATCTCTTTCCTTTTTTTATTATTAGACTTTAGAACTAACATCATTTACTAATAGCTGAATCTTTTTTGCTATTATTCTAGATTGTTGTATTTGTATATTTATGTTGCCTAAGTATAAACAAATTATCTTGTTGAGTTGCGCATCCATTGCTTGGTTGGACGAACTCAGTTTAAGTTAAAAAAAAGACTAGACTATTTCAAAAACTCGTCAATGATGATCCTCCACGGATTCGCCTATATAAGCCGCAGCTAAAGTTGCAAAAATAAGAGCTTGAATCCCACTTGTAAATAATCCAAGGAACATCACAGGTATAGGAACTACTAAAGGTACTAAAGAAACAAGAACAAGAACTACTAATTCATCGGCTAATATATTCCCGAAAAGTCGAAAACTAAGCGATAAGGGTTTTGTGAAATCTTCTAAAATGTTAATGGGTAAAAGAATTGGAGTTGGTTGAATGTATTTACTAAAATACCTTAATCCTTTTTTTGAAAGACCCGCATAGAAATATGCTATTGACGTGAGTAACGCTAAAGCAACAGTAGTATTTATATCATTCGTGGGTGCGGCTAACTCTCCATGAGGTAATTCTATGATTTTCCAGGGTAAAAGAGCACCCGACCAATTAGAAACAAAAATAAATAGAAACATAGTTCCAATAAAAGGAACCCATGGACCATACTCTTCTCCAATCTGAGTTTTGCTCACATCTCGAATGAATTCAAGAATATATTCGAAGAAATTTTGACCGTCAGTTGGAATAGTTTGTGGATTCCGAACAGCGATAACGGCAGAACCTAATAAGATAGCAATTACAACCCAAGAAGTAATAAGTACTTGGGCATGGACTTGGAAACCCCTTATTTGCCAATAGAAATGCTGGCCGACTTCTACACTAGAGATATCATATAACCCCGTTAGTGTGTTGATGGAACATGATATAACATTCATTTTGTCCTCTGACAGAAATATAACTTTACTTTAAATAATAAAGACTTATTTTGATTCAACCCTTTCCTTTTGGACTTGACCACTCAACTTGTATATTTTGTATACCAACTAAACTAATCACACAATATCCACACAGTCTTTTTTTTATCTCTTTTGTGCGATTCGGAAATAATAAATAATAACCGACTCCATAAATCTATATCTATGGAGTTCAAAAATCTAATAATTTCTTTATCTTATTATTAATTATTAATCACGGATTTCGTATATAGCTAGAACGACCCTCGCAAATCGCGAATACTAATTTGTTAAGAATTAATCGAATTGAAGCTAGAGCGTCATCATTTGCTGGAATCGAAATATCTGCGAGATCGGGATCACAATTTGTATCAACTAAACAAATTGTTGGAAGTCCCAAAGCGATACACTCCCGAAGAGCCGTATATTCTTTTTGCTGCTCAACTATGATTACAATATCAGGCAATCCCGTCATATATTGAATCCCGCCTAGATATGTTTGCAAACGAGATAATTCTCTCTTCAACATAGCTGCATCTCTTTTCGGAAGACGGTTTAGTCTCCCCGTCTTTTGTTCCATTCTCAAGTCCCTGAACTTATGAAGCCGCGTTTCTGTAGTGGACCAATTTGTTAACATACCACCAGACCATTTTTTATTAACATAATGACACCGAGCCCTTATTGCAGCCCGCGCTACGGAATCCGCTGCAATATTTTTGGTACCAACAATTAAAAATTGTTTTCCCTTACTTGCTGCATCAAAAACTAAATCACAAGCTTCTGATAAAAAACGAGCAGTTCTAGTGAGATTTGTAATATGAATACCTTTATGTTTTGCATAGATATAGGGCGCCATTCGAGGATTCCATTTCTTAATACCATGCCCAAAATGAACTCCTGCTTCCAGCATCTCTTCCAAATTTATGTTCCAATATCTTCTTGCCATTTCTCCTCACACTTTCTCTCTCTCTCTCTTTTTTTTATTATTAATAAAAAAAAAGAGACGAGGCACCTTGAAATAAATAATTGTTCCAATGGAACCTTCTCTTCTACCGGAGATTGGTCGTTTATAGACAAGCCAAGCCATTACTTTCTATTCGTAATTTTCTTTATTACATTAATTTTTTAATTATTTATTAAGTTAACAAATCAAATGACCATACCAAAACAAATCAAATAGCAAACAAATAGTTAAAAGGACGCATCCGCCTCCTCTTTCTTATTCTAAGTTAAGAATCATTCAATCCTAGAAAAGATCGGTCTAATGTACCATATCAATTCTTTGAAATGCAAGAGTCAAATAATTTTCTGTGGTGGAAGAAAATATCTCTCATTTCTCCCCGAAGAAATTTTTTTTTTTCGAAAAGAATGTTGTTATGCTGCCTTGAAGAGGGTACTAATCCTTTGAATCCGGTCCCGGCAGGTATCATACTCCCTAGAACAACGTTCTCTTTCAGTCCTTTCATCCAATCGATACGGCCCCGAAGAGCGGCTTTTGCTAAAACTCGAGCAGTTTCTTGGAAACTTGCTTCGGATATAAAACTTTGAGTATTCAGAGATGCTCTTGTTATTCCCAATAAGATGGCTCGATAACAGATCGCTTCTTCTAAAGCGCGTCCCGTTCGTTCCGCTCGTACCAATCCAATCAGTTCCCCCGGTAAAAAAATATTAGACATTCCATCTTCTGAAACCAAGACTTTTGATGTTATTTGACGCACAATAATTTCTATATGCCTATCATGGATCTGCACCCCCTGAGATCGATAAACTTTTTGTATCTTATTAACCAAAGAGATACGACTTTGCACTATAGTTAGTTCAGCACCAATCAAGAATCCCCAAGGAATTCCAAGAATTTTTGTTATACGTTCGTTCCAACCCTCAACTCTCTTTTCTAGGTTCATCGATATTGAATCAATCGAACGCACTTCTACTACTTGTTCTACTTTTGGAAGACCCTGCGTTATATCACTAGATCTCGATTTTTCATACATAAATGTAACTAATATATCTCCTTCGTAAACGATTTCTCCACAATGCCCATGAACAGTTGCTCCTGGAGTAGCTAAATAAGGCTTGGCTGTTCTTATTACTATAGAATCAACGCGAACAATTAAAACTTGACCCGCTTTTAGGTGTGGTCCTTTTTTAGATATACATACATTTTCACAAATAAACTGCCCAAGACTCATTATTGTGGGCATTTCCTCACAATAATTATCATGATAATTATGATGGAGAAAATACCAATTCAAATTGAATGGATTCAAAACAATCTTACTACATGGACTGAGATTATAAATTCTCCTATTTTCATCCATTAAATAATATTTTTGAAGTACTTGAAAAGTTTGTTTTAAATTGTCAAGCTGCAAATATTTCGCTACTGAGGTCTGATTATGAGTTATTAAAGGGTAAAATGATGAATAAAAATCCGAAATTTGAAGGGCTGTTCCTAAAGGGCCCAACAAATTACTAATTGGAATTAGAGGATCTTTTTGAATTGATTCTTTTATCACATTGTAATATTTTACATCCTTGAATAGACCCATGCAAAAATAATTAGATGATGACAAAATTAGAAAAGATTGGGATTCCTTATTTCTATTCAACAGCACACGAAGAGTTCCGTGATTTTGGCTAAATGATTGCTGAATCCTTGCTTTGGAATAAGTGGAATAAAATGGATTTTTATTGATACGATCTGAGGCATTATCATAGATCAATCCGGAACCTGACGGATCATTCCTTTTTCTGTTTCTGATATACAAAATATGTGATTTCACTAAGTCGATTCTTAAGAAATCTCGAAGCAGCCCTTTTGTACTTACTTCAACAAAGGAAGCGTGGACCTCTTCGACGGAAGAACTTTTCTTGTCTTGGTCCCAATTCAAGACTAAACAAGTCCGAACTAGTTGAATACTTGTGTCAGAAATTCTCCAAGTTGCTTTGCCATTTCCATAAAGGATATAGTTGACAACTCCAAGTTGCATATTATCCTTTTCCCGAAAGGGATCCTGGGGGAAGAGTGTTGCTAAATTGATACCGTCCGCTATTTCATATGTGCTTACGGGTCGAACCAAAACAAAATACTTTTTCTTGCTAGGTGTGAGCCATTGGACATAGATCCAATTTGTCAATTTTTTTGATTTCTTAGAATTTGTTTTTTCCGATCCTGGTGGTATCAAGATACCACTGTGTCGAGATATCTTATCTTTTTCTCCAGGAAAATGGATATCCCCGGAAAAGATTTTAAGTTCAATCCCTTTTTTTTTTCTCTCCACTCGGACCAATCCGCCCACTTGGCTTCTTGTATTTAACGTGATTTGTGTATTTACTCCAATGATACTATTGTTCCGTACCATTATGGAAGAGGATTCGGATAAAATATGTACTTCCTCGGGAATGAAAAAAAATTGATCCACTTTCATTTGGTATTTTTGCTTAAACTTTTTGTCTCCTCCATATTCAATTACATCCTCTTTTTTGATGATTGAATGCGCCCCTACCGTCCCATATTTAGTAATTCCCGAACTGTTTCTTCTGTATTGAGGATCGTCGAAAAAAGCAAGAATACTCTTTCTACGGAAAATACCATTTATGGATATTTCAATCGAGATACCTGAACCTGAATGTGGAATTAATTCTTTCTCTTGTTCTTGAATCGATTGGACTGGAATAAGAAATCTATTTCTTCGTCCCTTTGCCAATAAATATGAATTCTCTCGGAGAATAGTGGAATATATGAAATGATAATGCCCAGTCCCTACGATTCGATTTAATTCTGAATAATCAGAAATCATATCTTCTTTTTTATCAAAAAAATCCGAACTCAAAAATTTGTGTCTCTCTTGATCATTATTTCCTGAGAGGCTAGAAATATATCTTCTTTCGGTAGAAATAGAATGAATGTTTATTTGATCTTGATCCTTGTAGAACGAAAAAGGAACTGCATTAAATTTGCATGAACCTCCTGATAATATCCACAAGTGGCTTGTTTTGGGTAAAAGACGTACATTACTATATTTAAATTCGGGCGAATGGTACACATCGGTACTCCAGTGCATTTCCCCCTCTAAGTCAGAATAAATATGTTTTCGAACCCTCTCTGTAAAATTGAAAGTGTATGTTGTTCCCGCGCGAATCTCAGCAATCACTTGTTCTGATTTTACATATTGACCATTTTGAACTAAAAGAAAACTTTTTTGTGGGATAGTTACCTTATGTATAATATCTTCACTCTTAATAATTACATATAAGTCCATATAACATAAAAGGGCAGGATGCCCATGACGTGTACGTATAGGCTGAAGCAAATCCTCATTGAATTTGATTTTTCCATTAGAAGGGGCCCGTACATGTTCTGCAGTACCCCCTGTAAATACTCCACCGGTATGAAAAGTTCTTAATGTTAGTTGAGTCCCCGGTTCCCCAATGGATTGCCCCGCAATAATACCTACAGCTTCTCCCAATTCAACCAAGTCGCCATGAGTGGGACTCCGACCATAACATAATCGACAGATCCAAGACGTACTCCTACAAGTAAAGGGAGTTCTAATATATATTGGTTGTGTTCGAAAGGTTATGAATTGGGTGACAAGCCCAATCCCAATATCTTGATTTCGAATGGCAATGCACCGCGGACCCATATATATATTGTCTGATAATACACGACCAATTAATGTTTGGATAAAAATTCTTTCGGGCAGTGTCCTATTTCGAAGACTTGAAGAAATACCTCGGGTAGTGCCACAATCTGTTCTACGTACAACAATGTGTTGAACTACTTCAACAAGTCTGCGCGTAAGATATCCAGCATCTGATGTTCGTACAGCAGTATCTACAACTCCTTTTCTAGCTCCGTAGCAAGAAATGATATATTCCGTTAAAGACAGTCCTTCGCGTAAATTGCTTTGAATGGGTAAATCAATCATTTGTCCTTGGGGATCCGCCATTAATCCTCTCATACCTACTAATTGGTGTACTTGAGATGCATTTCCTCTAGCTCCTGAAAACGACATTATATGGACTGGATTAAACGGGTCAGTCATCCTAAAATTAAGATTCATTTCTTGTCGCAAATATTCACTTGTAGCATACCATATCTCGATAGATTGGCGTAATTTTTCTACCGCGTGTACATTCCCAAAATGATGGTGTTTTTCCAAAATCAAACTTTGTTGTTCAACATCTTGTACTAGCCATCCCTTAGAAGGTATTGTTAAAAGATCATCAATTCCTAATGAAATGGATATAGCAGTTGCTTGCTGGAAACCCAGAGTTTTTACTTGATCTAAGATATGTGATGTATATGCCATTCCAAAGTGATCTATTAATCTGCTAATAAGTCGTTTAATGGCAGTTCCGTCTATCACTTTATTGTGAAATACCAGATTGGCCCGTTCTGCCATACGTACCTCCCTATTTAAATGAGTTGGATTCGACAATGGATTTGAGTCAATGATTGGAAAACTTCCTTTTCTCGATCTTAAATTGCGCAGAAAGTCAGGTCAGGGACTCGAGTCCTAGTTGAACCGGAGAGACCCAAAGTCACCCCGGTGTCATAGAATTTTTGAACTTAGCTACCATAAGGTATAGGTATCAGATAAGCAGGCCCGACAAAAACCTTGTATAGCTTCTTCCATTTCTCGATAAAGAAAAATATGACCAATAGTGGTTCGGATGTATATCCAAAGAATTTCTTTTTTTACACGTCTTATTATCAGATAGTGTCCATAAATCTCATGATAGGTACCACAAGATTCATAGTGAACTTCGATGGGA